GTTATTGCGAATTAAAGAGAAATCTAACGATGAGATTATGGAAGTAAATATTCTCGCATTTATTGCTACTGCACTGTTCATTCTAGTTCCTACTGCCTTCTTACTTATAATTTACGTAAAAACTGTAAGTCAAAGTGATTAATTTGACTTAAACTTGACTTCTTAGTTCTTATCAATGCAATCAATGATGGAAGAAAAAAATGAAAAAGGATTTCAATTTCGTGTCTTACTCTTAAATGAAATGATCGGACTAGAATCAGCAGTATTCTATGAAATCTGATAGTATGGTAGAAAGAAATAAAATCTATTTCTTTCTACCATACTATCTATTATTATAGTGTATAAAGTTTTACTCTATAAAGATAGAGGTTTAATATGGATCAATTTACAATATCTATCTTCATATATATAGAATATCAATCACATATATGTAATGTACATAGCGTCCCAATTTTTTTCTTTGTTTCATCTATTTGATTTGTATTGGTTCCAATCAACCTGAAATAATCAAAAGGCAACTCTTATTCTTCCGATTCGAATTTCTAGATTTCTGATTATTTTCAAGACCAATCTCGGTATCATATTAAAAAAAAATCAAATAATCTTTTTAGCATTCCGAAGAGGTAATTGATTAAATAGTTGACAGATGATCCGGGGGTTCTATGGGAAACTTTTTTTTTTCCTATTTCGAAAAGATTAGTAAAACCCAACCGATTTTTAACGTTTGAACCATGATATGAAATGAAAGCATAAATCCAATTTCGAAACTAAAATAAAATAATAAACCAAATAATAAAACAAGCGGTAAGCACGTAATATGTGACTCGCCTAAGGCAAGGGCAATATCTTATTATGTGTAGTATCTCCTTAGACAACTACTATGTCTATCTTGTTTCCTATAGAAAGTGTGTATCCGCTTAATAACTAATAAAAAAAACGGATTTCTTTTCTCTTTGAAAAAAAGGGGGAAATAAAAAAGAAATCAAAAAATAAATAAAAAAAGGGTTCCGCGGTTCCTCATTGTCCATATATAACTTTGGTAAGCGCCAGTTCATCGAAATCGAAATTTTAGAAAGAATTCGGTTGGAATAAATTTCCTATTATTTGTATTCCCTTGACTTTAAAAATACGAACATGGGAATAATTCAAATATTTGTTTAATTGAAAGAGTATTTTCTATTTCTATATTATCCATAGAATAAATTACTCCACTCGAATACACTATAATTCCGAAATGCAGATATTTTTGAATTCAATTTAGAAATTTAATTAATGAATTAAATATCAAAATTCAAAAAATTTCAGAACCCCAATTGATACGGTTTGATTTTTGTTTTTTCCCTCAACTCAATTAGGTAGTACCTTTAGAGTCCACTTCTTCCCCATACTACGAGGGAAAGGGAAAATGTAAAGACTACCATTAAAGCAGCCCAAGCGAGACTTACTATATCCATGTAAATTATGTCTCCTATCTCTATCAATATGAAGGAATTATTTCATTATTGTTATTGTTCACTAATTATTATAGTATTATTCACTAATAATAGTGGAATCGCTGGCACGGAGTCAAAAAGGGATTCTGGCCTAACATCATTGACGAAAGAATCCAATAAATCAAATTATAACATCTAACAAGTTCTTATATGATTTCTAGTATAATCAGAAAACATTAAGCACAAACAAAATATCCGGAGACACCCTTGGAAGTATTAAGGGAATGAATGTTACTAACAGGTAGGAATAATAAGACCCATGCTTTATTTTGTTGCCCTCCATTTCATTAAGTAAAAAAAAAATATAGAATCAAGATAGATCACTTCGCATACTCTTATTTCCATTTGATCTAATCCTTACCGTCTCCCGATTGTCTCTGTAAAACAATCGGTAGACAGCCGATTAAATTCTTTCACTAGGGGTTACCGAAAAGAAAGAATTTTTTTTGACTTTTTGATTTTCTTTTTAATTATTAAATTTATATTAAATACAAAAATGAATATTTAAATAATTAATATTTTAATTTTTAATATATCTTTTTGAAATATCTTTTTGAATAAAATTTAATATAATATTATTTATATAATTATATAGATATTATTTATATATAATTATATAGATATTATATGGATATTATATTAGATATTATATAGAATTCTCAAACATATTCTAAACAAACATATTCTAAAACTAAAAAAAATATGTAAATAAATAATAAAATAAAAAAAAAGAAAGCCAATTAGCTATTCAATCTAACTAATATTGAATAAATGCCGGAGCGCTCATATACTTTCATGAGTCTGTATACAAAGTTTATTCCGCCCCTTCCCCAACTAAAAACGGAATTCGATTCCCTGTCCGATCTATCCCTATCCAATCTAATTCAAGACCCAGTCAGTAGACGGACACTACATTAATAGTGGAGTGGAAGGACTATCATATCAAGATTTACCGATTCCTTTTCACTACTAGAATCTTTCTTGAATCCGAGACGCAAGGATTTATA